GGGACGAGAAGACCCTATTGAGCTTAAATGGTTTAAACAACTACAAGATTTTTATATCAAACTAATTTTGTTAAAAGAAATAATTTAAAATTTTATTTTTTATAAAATTAGTAGCTTGTTTAAAACTGTTTTGGTTGGGGCAACCGCGGAGAACAAATATCCTCCGCTTAAATAAATAAAAAGTACTGTTTTAGTTCGGATACTTTCTGTTTAAAGTGATCCACCTAAAGAAAGGTGATCAAAGGAAAAAGTTACCATAGGGATAACAGCGTAATTTTTTTGGAGAGTTCATATTGATAAAAAAGTTTGCGACCTCGATGTTGGATCGAGACTTCCAGGGGGTGCAGCAGCTCCCAAGGGTTGGTCTGTTCGACCATTAAAGTCTTACGTGATCTGAGTTCAGACCGGCGAGAGCCAGGTCAGTTTCTATCTACGATTAATTTTTTCTCTTAGTACGAAAGGACCAGGGAAAAAGTGCCAATGCTTAAAGGTAAGCACTAATAATTTTTCTGAATAAAAATTAAGAGTAAGTAAAAGTAATGTCTAAAATTGTTTAAGACTTTTTAGATATATAATAATTTTATGGTTTAAAAATGTCTAAAATTTGGTAATTTATAAAATAAATTGATTTTAAACTAAAAATTTCACAAAAAAGCTTCAATAAGGTTTTATAATACCTTAGTAGGAGAATATTTAGAAAAGAGGGAATTTCCCCTATGTCCAAAAAAGAGAGAATAATACTGGTAATCAGAAAGTTATAATACAAATGTTTGTAGTAATCCTTCTATAAGAAATAAAGAAATTATAAACACTATACTTGCAATTTAAAAATGGTGGTATCACTTATAAAACCTTCCTTCCGGGCCCTGTTCCCAGAATAAACTTTCCCCAGGTGGAAAGATAGTCTGTACACAAACTATTAGAAAGCTTTAAAACCTGAGAAGGGGGGGGGGGTGAGGGGTTATGTGTAGCCCTAAAGAGGGTTTAAACCTCTTTCTTTTAATTTACAAGATTAACTGCTAAAGTAGCTTTTAAGGCTTAGTTTTTATTGGGGCTGGTTACCCAAAATTGTAGCATGAAAAGCTACTGTTATAGAATTTAACTATAAAAACGAGCCAGGCGCATTTTCCAATACGCCTACTGTGTTACGACTTTTCTCCTCTGTGGACGAGAGTGACGGGCGATGTGTGCGCTTTTTAGAGCTTAGGCTTCATACCTATTTTCTTGTAGGTATTACTGCTGAATCCTGTTTCTAACCTTATTTCACTGGGTTGTTCATAGGGGTGTTTTGGTTTTGTTTACTTATTGTAGCTCACTATTCCCCAACCTATAAACTGCACCTTGATCTGACGTTAAGAGGGGTTTCATTGTGTATACTTTCTTATGAAGTAGACTGACGACGATGGTATACAAGTTGAGTATAATTGCGAAGGTTGGTGAGGTGTATCGTGGGTTATCGATTATGTAGCAAGCTCCTCCAGGAAGGTCTAAAAAACCGCCAAGTCCTTTGAGTTTTAAACCTTAGTTCGTAGTTCTCGGGTGGTAGGGTTATTTTACGTCTCATATAGTGGGGTATCTAATCCCAGTTTATCTTTGAGTTTTCGTGGCGTAGGGTTAGGGTGTTAGAATCAAGTTTGTGGTTGTAATTAATTTACTGTGTATGCTTATTACTGCTTAAGATAATGTTTATTCTAATTTGTGAAAGCCACCTTTTTACCGTAGATCTTTGATTTGGGCCTTATGTATAACCGCGGTGGCTGGCACATAATTAACCGGGCCTATTTGCTATAACTATATCAAGCTTTTGCTTATTGTATAATATTAGGTACTGCAGGTGTGGGGAGGATCTAAGCGTTCAAGGCTAATGTTTGAGCCTAATGCTGTGGGAGTTCTTAAGGTCTTTTGAGTGTAAGAACAAGAGGTACTCACCGTAGGGAAGTTTTCTTGCATGTATCGTTTTAGCTAAAATCAAAGGGAGGACTAGGACCAAATCGGTTGCTAAGAAGAGGAATTAAACCTTTATTTAAGCGTTTTCAGTGCTTTGCTTTATCTTTTAAGCTATCTTTGCAAAATATTAGCTTTTTTTCTAATTCAGATGTTAGCGGAATTGCTAGTATGAAAAGAAGAAAATAGATGGAGGATGATATTTGCCCAATTAAAATAAACGGCTCTTCTACTGGTTGGCTTCCTATTCAGGTTAAGACAATAAATATGGTAGTTAGGGATCAGAAAAGTGTTTGTGATGCGGGGCGAAAGGTTTTTGCCTGGTTTTTAGAGGTATGGAGGAGGGGAACTAGGAATAAAACAAGAATAGATGCTAACAAGGCTATCACACCGCCGAGCTTTTTTGGGATTGAGCGCAAGATAGCATAGGCGAATAAGAAGTATCATTCGGGTTGAATGTGAACTGGCGTGACCAATGGTTTGGCAGGGGTAAAATTTTCTGGGTCTTTCAGTAAGTTAGGGGATAAAAGGACTATTCTTGAAATTAAAATAAATAGGATTATAAAACCAGTTATGTCCTTTGTAGAAAAATAGGTGTGAAAAGGGGCCTTGTCAAACTTGGATTCTAATCCTGTCGGGTTTTTAGACCCCGTTTGGTGAAGAAAAAGGAGGTGGACAATTGATAATGCGGCTATAATGAATGGGAATAAAAAATGGAACGCAAAAAACCGAGCTAGCGTGGCTTTATCAACTGAAAACCCTCCTCAAACTCATTGAACAATAGAGGTCCCTATGTAGGGGACAGCGGAAATAAGGTTGGTAATTACGGTAGCACCCCAAAAAGACATTTGGCCTCATGGGAGAACGTAGCCTACAAAAGCAGTTAGCATAGTTAAAAGAAGTAGTATAACCCCAATTTTTCAGGTTTCTTTGTTTACATAAGAACCGTAGTAAATGCCTCGGCCTATATGAAAGTAAATGCAAAGAAAAAAGAAAGATGCTGTGTTTGCGTGGGTGTTTCGAAGTAGTCACCCGTAGTTTACGTCTCGGCAAATGTGACTCACGGAGGAAAATGCTAATGACACATCGGAGGTGTAGTGCATAGCTAGGAATAGCCCAGTTATTATTTGTATTATAAGGCAAATTCCTAGGAGAGACCCAAAATTCCATCATATAGATAGGTTTCTTGGGGAGGGTAAATCAACAAGTGATCTGTTTATAATCTTGAAGAGAGGGTGAGTCTTTCGTAGGGGGCCGGTCATAGTTTTCTTTATATATAATGATTTTTTATGTAGCGTTTATAGTAATGTTTATAGGAGGAACTTTGGTTTTTTACAGCTTGTCTCCTTATTATGGGGCTTTAGGGTTAGTCCTTGTAGCCTTATCTGGTTGTATAATAAGTGGCCTACTGGGTATTTCATTTATGGCGTTGATTTTAGTATTGATATACATGGGGGGAATGTTAGTAGTGTTTGTCTATTCAACGGCAATTTCTGCTGAGCGTTACCCAATTGTAAGGGGAACTTTAAAGGAGGTGTTAAGACTTCTAGCTGTCGGAGTTTTATGGGTTTTTATTGGGTTTGATTCTTTTTTAACTCTAAAAGTTGAGGGGTGGGAAAGATTTTGTAATATAGGGTTAGTAGGAAGGGGAAGATTATTTGGGGCTGAAAGGTTATATCTATTTGGAGCGGGCTATATTTTGTTGGTTGCTTTAATTGTTGCTCTCGTGATAACTTACGGTTCTGATTTTAAAATATTAAAGGCTTTATAAAGTTACTATGAAGTCAAAGTATAGTTTAATTACTTGGAAGAGTTATAAAGCAAAGAGATTAAAAAGATTAACATAAAGGAGAGAATCGAAAACACTAAGTACTGCTTAATATAGGCTCTTTGGGAGTCCTGGTACTTCTGTGCTAAAGAAAAAGAAAAGTGGCCTATTCCTTGTGGCCCAAGGTTTTCTGTTCAACCTCGATCTAAGTTTCGGGTTCTCAGGGCTAAGGAGGATGTAAAAGAAAGGAGGAGTAAAAAGGAGTGAGAAAGATTTTCGAAAAATCACTGGTTTGAGGTAAACGTTTTAGGGGAGTAAAGTCTGGTTAAGGGGGTTTTTGACAGGGAAAGAAGCATTGAGGCAGAAAAAGCGAGCCCTAATATTGTTATAAACAAAGCTAAATTCTTTAGTACAAAAGAAATTGTAATGTGAGGTTTAGTTAGGATAAAAGATGATATAAATCAACCAGCAATTATTGTCCCAAAAGCCAACCGGTTAAGGGATTTAGAAAGTTTTGGGTCTTCTTCTCTAGTTGGGGACAGGGGTGAAAATGTTGGGGTCTTAAAAAAGCAAAAATATACAATTCGAATAGAATATACTGAAGTGAGCAGGGTAGCTAAAAAAGACAGGGTGATGCCAAGGAGTTTTGATAGTTTCGAAAGTCTGATTTCTAGGATCAAGTCCTTAGAATAAAACCCCGCTAGAAAAGGAATCCCAGAGAGGGCTAGTCTTCCTAGGATTATGCAGGCGGAGGTATTGGGGAGAATAAAGTGGAGTCCCCCCATCTTTCGGATGTCTTGTTCGTCTTTAAGGCTATGAATGATTCTTCCGGAGGAAAGAAATAACATGGCCTTGAGAAAGGCGTGGGTACAAATGTGAAATAGGGCTATGTTAGGTTGATTTAACCCAATGGATACCATCATTAGACCTAATTGTCTAGTGGTGGAGTAAGCTATTATCTTCTTTATGTCGTGTTGGGATATAGCAGTAGTGGCGGCAAAAATAGCGGTTAAAGAGCCAAGAATAAGGCATCAAGATTTGAATGTTGGGATTTTTTCGTAAAGGGGTCTTATTCGAACAAGAAAAAAAATTCCAGCCACAACCATTGTAGATCTGTGGAGTAACGCAGAGACAGGCGTGGGCCCTTCCATTGCGGCAGGAAGTCGAGGGTGTAGTCCAAATTGTGCGGACTTTCCTGTTGCTGCAATTAGAGCACCAACTAGAAGTAGGAAGTGAAGAAAAGAAATAGAATTTTTAATTGAAGTGATTTCGGAAAGGTTTCAAGATTTAAACAAAGTTAAACTTAAGGAAAAAAATACCAGCATTCCAGCATCTCCAATTCGTTTATATATAACCGCTTGAATTGCAGATTTTTTGGCTTTAGCGCGGGTTGTCCACCAGCTAATAAGCAGAAAAGAAAGAAAGCCTACGCCCTCCCATCCTATAAATAGTAAAAAAATATTATTGGTTGAAGTTAGAATAATCATGTTAAGGAGAAAGATTATTAGAAGGCGAAAAAATTTTTTTGGGGTAGGGTCTCTTCTCATATAATAAAAAGAGAATTCTAAAATAGACCATGATACGAAAAGAGCTATTGAAAAAAATAATTTAAACTTCAGGTCAAATAAAAATTGAGTCGAGATTGAAAAAGAGGCTTCTGTGAATCAGTTTGAAAAAGCTATATTTATTTTTGTTGGGTTAGTTAATACATTTAGAAACAAAGGGATAAGGGAAGCAAAGGCCAAGGCCTTTAATATAGACATAAAATATGATTTGTTTTTTTTAAATGTGTTAAAGGCTTGATTAAAAGAGACCCCGAGGGAGAGGTTTTTTGGTGAAAATTTTGGTTTGTTTTGATTTTGAAAAAAAAATATTGACATAAAAAGGATAATTATAATAGAGGCTTTAATTGTGGATATTATTAGATAAGTAGGGAGAAACATCGAAACCCCTATAGAGTTGAACTACAGGTTTAGAGACTTAGCAGGACTAAAACAAACCTATGGGTTTCGGACCAGAGACTGGGGTTTTAGCCAGTAGTTCTAATGCCACAAATTAGGGTTTTTCTTAAGCTACTTTGGTCGAAAATGAGACAAAAATTTAAGTTTTAATACAAAAGTCAATGATCTAGGTCTTAAACTTACTTTTTATTAGATTGTTATTTACGTTGTTTTTTTTTTTTTTTTTTTGGAAGGGGGGGGCCTTGGAAGCTTTCCCGTTTTATGTCATTTTTAAGAGAATCAGAGCGTGGCTTGGTATCTAGAAGGTCTTTTAGGTTATAGCGAAATGGGGTTGGGTTTGAATATAAGAAGAAGAAGGGGGAGAAGGTGAAGAGACAGGAGTAGGTGTTCAGAGGAGTAAATCGGTCTGATTTTTGAAATAAAATGAGGAAAGGGGCTTTTTTTTGTGTTGCTAAGAATTAGCAGGGAGTAGACAGCCCCAAAAACAGTAGCTAAGGTAATTATGGGAAAAGAGAGTGTGTTCCAATCGATAATAGAGGAAATAATAAGAAGTTCTCCAAGAAGGTTCGGAGTGGGAGGAAGGCCTAGGTTGGAAACACAGGTTATTGTTCATCATAAAGTTAGAAGGGGAGTCACTAGCTTAAATCCACGAGTGACCGAAAGGGTTCGGGTGTTTTTACGTTCGTAGAGTAAGTTGGCTAAACAGAACATAGCTGAGGATATTAACCCATGTGCGATCATTAAAATAAGAGCACCGCTGATTCCCCAAGTTGTTAGTGAGAATATTCCAGAAGCAACTATTCTCATGTGGCCTACGGAAGAGTAGGCAATTAGTGCCTTTAGATCTGTTTGTCGTAGACATATGACTCTTGTAATCAGGGCACCTCATATGCAAATTGTTACAAGTGGGAGGGAGACGGCTTTGGCAGAAGGCAAGAAGAATATAGTGAGGGTTCGGATAAGACCATAGCCTCCTAACTTTAGGAGAATAGCGGCTAAAATCATAGACCCTGCTATGGGGGCTTCTACGTGTGCCTTAGGGAGTCATAAGTGGAACCCGTAAATAGGCATCTTAACAGTAAAGGCGAGCAGACAGAATAACCACCACAGGGTGGTCAATGGTAAAGAAAGGTGGGATAATTCAGTTTTTATTTTAATAGAAGGGATTGCAAGGGAAAAAGAAAAAGAGTATAAGGCTGTCAATGCGATTAGCAACGGAAGGGAGCCGGCTAGGGTATAAAATAGGAAGTATATTCTTGCTTGGAGTCGTTCCTTTTGTGCTCCCCAGCGAGCAATTAGTGTATGAGTAGGAAGTAGGGTAGTCTCAAAAGCAATATAAAATAAAGATAGCTCGAGAGAGGAAAAAGTAATTAACAAGGCTAGAAGGATCACAAATATTAGGGTTATAAATAGTCGCTGGTTAAGGTGTGACTGTATTCTAAGGGACTTAATCCTAGCTAATAGGGAGATGGGGGCTAATCAGCAGCTAAGAATAATAAGGGGGGATGAAAGGGTGTCTGTAGCAGATAGCAAAGAAAGATTGGTTCAGGCAGAGTATGTTTTTGGGGTTATAATGAAAAGACTAAAAAAAGATATAAGTGCCCTTAAAGGTATCGTTGTGGGTCATAAGTGTTGGGGCTTAGAGAACCAGGGGACTAAAGTTGCAATCATAGTTGGAAGGATAATAGAAATCATTAATTGAGAATACTATTCTGCTCAGTCTAACCCACCTTGAACCCATTCAAAAATTAACCCAACTATTAATATAAATAGAAAAATAATTGAAATAAAAGAAGAGACAACGGGGTCTGCTAGGGTTCTGAAATAGGGGAAAGGGAAGAGCAAGGCTACTTCTAGGTCAAATAGAAGGAAAAGAATGGCAACTAGGAAGAAACGAAATGAAAAGGGGATTCGTGCGGATTTCAGGGGATCAAAACCACATTCGTAAGGAGAGGCCTTTTCGTATTTTAGGTTACGACTTGGGAGAAGGTGGGCAGTTAAAGATATAATAACTACAACTGTTGAGATAACAAATATGACTGTAAGAAGGTTAAAAATTTTATTGATATATAAATAGTGGGGAAAGGTATCTAAGGGGAAGGAGAAGTGGCAGATTGAAATGCGTTTAGCTTGAAACTAAAGGATAAAGGTTCAATTCCTTTTTTCTCTTAAGAACCCCACCAGTAAATACAGATATAGAGAAAAAGCCACACAACGTCGACAAAGTGTCAGTACCAGGCTGCAGCTTCAAAACCAAAGTGGTGGTTTTTAGAGAAGTGAAAGGTTATTAAACGTATAAGACAAACAAGAAGGAAGGAAGTTCCGATTAATACGTGGAGGCCGTGGAACCCAGTTGCTACAAAGAAAGTAGAGCCATAGACTCTATCGGCGATAGTAAATGGGGAGTCGAAGTATTCTCAAGCTTGGAGAGCCGTAAAGTATACTCCGAGTAAAACTGTTAGAGCTAGCCCTTGGATGGCTTCTGACCGTTTCTTGGAGAGAATTCTGTGGTGTGCTCATGTTACTGTAACCCCTGATGATAGTAGAACTGCTGTGTTAAGTAGGGGTACTAAAAAGGGGTTTATGGGTTGAATTCCGGTTGGTGGTCAACAGACTCCGAGCTCTACTGTAGGGGCAAGTCTTCTGTGGAAAAAGGCTCAGAAAAATGCAAAGAAGAAGCAGACTTCAGAGGTAATAAAAAGGATCATACCGTGTCGAAGTCCGTTGTTAACCACGAGAGTGTGAAACCCTTGGAAAGTTGCTTCGCGGACAACGTCTCGTCATCAATTAATAATGGTAATTAATAAAAGGACAGTCCCGGCAATAAAAAGGTGGTTGGTTCTGGTATGGAATCAAAGAATAAGCCCGGAGGTCATCATAAAAGCTCTTATTGCTCCTGTGAGGGGTCAAGGGCTCTGGTCAACTAAGTGGTAAGGATGTTGATGAGTCATAGTTTAGTGTTTAAAGGTTCTGAGAAAGGTAGAAGTGGATGAGGGCGATAAATACATAAGCTTGGATGCAGGCTACGCCTACTTCAAGTAGAAATAGTAAGAAAAATATAATCAGAGTAACTATTGCAATGGAAGGCGAACTTCTAAGGAGTCAAATTGCGGTTGATAGTAAAAATATTAGGAGGTGACCGGCAGTAAGATTCACGGCCAAACGGAGACCTAGGGCGATTGGCTGAGCGAATAATCTTAGGGTTTCGATTATTACCATTAGTGGAATGAGAAGTGGAGGAGTTCCCTGAGGAACAAGGTGCCTGAGCCGTCTTTTAAATGCAAGATAAAATCCTAGGATTTTTACTGACATTCATAAAGGAACTCCAATACTATAGGTTAAGGATATGTGGCTGGTGGAGGTGAAGGCGTAGGGAAGAAGCCCTAATACGTTAATGGAAAATATTAGAATAAAAACCGACGTGAAGGAGGCTATTCAGGGGGCGGTGTTGGGTTTGGCTTGTTGAAAAATTGTGTCTACCGTGGTTTGGAAAAACAGCTTAAAGATGAATGCTAACCGAGAGGGTAATCATTTTGTTCTTTTTGAGAAAAAAACTCACACTAGGTTAAGTAAGATTGAAACAATTGTTATGGGAATAAAAAAAAGAAGGTCTGGGGAGAATTGTCTAAAAATACCTTTTAATTTCAGGATCATTTTTTTACGGAAGTTTTTTGTGCTGAGGGTTGAGTTATGGAAAATCTATTTGACGTTAGGGACTTTTTGGTTATTATAGTGATGAGAATAATAAGGGTTACTCATCCAATGATAAATTTTATGAATCATCAGGCAAATTTTAGTTGAGGCATAGTTCTCAGATAGTGTTTGGGTCTATACACTTATATTTAGATTAAGAGTCTAATGCTTCCGTATTAGCTTATCTAAGATTCTTCTAGGAAGTTGGTAACTCAGTTTTCAAAGTTAGTAAATTTTATAGATTCAAGAACAATAGGCATAAAGCTGTGGTTTGCTCCACATATTTCTGAACACTGTCCATAGAATAGCCCACATCGAGAGATAAAAAATTTTACTTGGTTTAATCGTCCTGGAACAGCATCCATCTTTATCCCTAAAGAGGGGACTGCTCAAGAGTGGAGGACGTCTGAAGAAGACACTAAGACCCGAATAGGGGTTTGAGAGGGTAAGACCAGTCGGTTGTCAACCTCTAAAAGTCGAGGTCTCCCAATTGTTAACTCTTTGGTAGGGATCATATATGAGTCGAACTCTAGGGATCGGTAGTCTGCATATTCGTATCTTCAATATCATTGGTGGCCAATTGCCTTAATTGTGAGAAAGGGGTTTTTAACTTCATCCATAAGGTAAAGAAGTTGAAGGGATGGAAGGGCAATAAATATAAGTATTATAGCAGGAAATATGGTTCATACAGTTTCTAAAGCTTGGCCCTCCAAGAAAAATCGGTTAGTGTTGGTTGAGAAAATTAGGGAGGCAAGGCCATAGAAAACCAGAATTGTAATCAAAGTTAAAATTATAAGAGTATAGTCGTGAAAGTAGATTAGTTCTTCCATTATTGGAGAGGATGCGTCTTGTAAACCTAATTGAGCTCAGTTTGCCATTTACTGCTGTAGGATTTTAATTTTCTTAACTAAATCAGAAGAGTGGGTTCGAGAAAGTGCTACCATTAAGGAAAGTCCTGCGCTTGCTTCACATGCGGATAGTGTTAATAAAATAAGGTTTTTTGATAGAAGAAAGGGGGATCCGGAACTTAAGGATCACATTATAAGACCCAGAAATAGCGAGATTAGAAGTAGTTCGAGACAAAGAAGAACAGAGAGGAAGTGGAGACGGTTTATAAGGATTCCTAGAAGGCCTAAATAGAAAAGTGACATGATAAGGATAAAAGGTGAGGTAATAAAAGGATTTTGGGTTTTATCCAAAATTATCTAAGCCGAAATTAGAGGTCTTGGTTAGACTAATCCTCACTAATTACTTAATAAGAAAGACTGTAGAGGGAATCTCATCAAAAGTATGATGGGAGGGGAGAAAAGATTGGTATTGTCATTCTAGCGATGAGGAGGAAAACTGAGGGTAAATAGCTGGTCGTTGAGAGGAGAACGCTTCTCATATCAGGAAAATAAATACTAGAGTGGCTACTAGGGAAATAATTGATCCAATGGAAGAAATTGTTTTTCAGAGAGTGTATGCGTCTGGATAGTCAGAGTATCGGCGAGGCATTCCTGCTAACCCTAAAAAGTGCTGGGGAAAAAAGGTTAGGTTTACGCCTATAAACATTAGTGTAAAGTGAATCTTTCCTCATAATGGGTGAAGGATAATTCCTGAAAATAAAGGAAATCAGTGGGTAAATCCGGCAAAAATTGCAAATACCGCCCCCATAGACAAGACGTAGTGGAAATGAGCAACTACGTAATAGGTGTCGTGGAGGATAACGTCAATAGAGGAGTTTGCTAGAATAACGCCTGTAAGGCCTCCTATGGTAAAGAGAAACACAAACCCTAGTGCTCAGAGGAGGGGGGTTTCCCAGCGTAAGTTTCTTCCTTGGAGAGTGGCCATTCATCTGAACACCTTTATACCGGTAGGAACAGCAATTATCATAGTTGCGGCTGTAAAGTACGCTCGGGTATCAACGTCCATTCCAACTGTAAACATGTGGTGAGCCCAAACTAGAAATCCTAAAATTCCAATTGAAATTATAGCGTAAACCATACCAAGATAACCAAAGGGTTCAGCCTTGCCTGAATAGTGTGCAATAACATGAGAAATCATCCCAAAGCCTGGGAGAATGGGAATGTAAACTTCGGGGTGGCCGAAGAATCAAAATAAGTGTTGAAATAGGATTGGGTCTCCTCCACCGGCAGGGTCAAAGAATGTAGTGTTAATTTTACGGTCTGTTAGGAGCATTGTGATTGCGCCTGCTAGGACTGGAAGCGAAAGGAGAAGAAGAAAAGCAGTAACAAAAACAGACCAGACAAATAGTGGTAACCGGTCAAACGATATACCGGGGGTTCGCATTTTTATTACAGTGGTAATAAATTTTATTGAAGCCAAGATTGAAGATGCACCAGCTAAGTGAAGGGAAAATATGGCAAGGTCTACTGAGCCTCCAGCATGGGCTAACCCTCTAGATAATGGTGGGTAAATAGTCCAACCGGTTCCAGCACCTCTTTCAACCCCGGCGGAGGCAATAAGAAGAAGAAAGGAGGGGGGTACAAGTCAGAATCTCATATTATTCATACGAGGGAAGGCCATGTCTGGGGCGCCGATCATTAAAGGGATAAGTCAGTTTCCAAATCCACCTATCATAATGGGCATTACCATAAAAAAGATCATGACCAAGGCGTGGGCTGTTACTATAACTTTACATATTTGGTCATCTTGGAGAAGGGAGCCAGGTTGGGCTAATTCTGTACGAATTATTACACTCATTGCAGTACCGACCATTCCTGCTCAGGCACCAAAGATTAAATATAGGGTTCCTATGTCCTTATGTTTTGTTGAGAAAAATCATCGTCTGAGTTGCATGGTTTATAATTTTATTATATATAGAATAAAATTCAGAGAGTAGTTTAATATAAGAATTGTAACTTTGGGAGTTATAGGTATAAATGTAGAGTTTTATTTTCTCTGAAATTTTAGAAAGATAAGAGTTGAACTTATGTTTAAGAAGTCAAAGGTCTTAGTAATTCCGTTATACTACTTTCTATTTTGGGTTGTAGCCTAATGGAAAGGCAATTGGCCGTTAACCAGGAGATAACAAGATCAATACTTGTCAACTCAGTGCTAAAATAGCAAAGGGGTAATGCAATAGATTTAGGTTCTATGACCAGGGGTTCAATTCCTCTTTTTAGTTAAGTTTGTATGTGAACTTTAGGGTTTAAACCTAAATTTTATGAATGCAAGTCAAATGTTCTATCTTTTAAACTAAATTCACTATATATAAAGAGGTTTAAGTTAAGTTAAACTAAAAACCTTCAAAGTTTTAAATAAAAATTAGAATTTTTTAACCTCTGGGTTTTGTAGTGTAAATTAAAACATTTTGGATTGCAAATCTATAGATGTGGGCGATACCCCACCAAAACTTTTCAGGATAATTTGGTTTTCACAAATATTTTCTCTGTGTAAAAGAGATGCTTATATCAAGCTCTACCCGGTAAGTAGAGTAAGCTAATAAAAAGCTTTTGGGTTCATACCTCAAAAATGGAAGGATAAATACCTCCCTTTATTTTTAAAGAACACCAAGTTGGTTATTGGTAATGTCGGTCTGACAGTCCGAAGTTATTTTTTAACTAGTTCTTTAAGTGGAGTGGCAGAGTGGTAATGCTATAAATTGTAAATTTATTAATAGAGGTTTAATTCCTTTCTTCACTAAAAGACTTGACCTTATAAGTATAATAGTATATCTAACTTCCAATTAGAAGGTTTCTGTTTATAAGTCAGAAATAAGGTAGATAAAATTTTATTATATATAGTAAAAAGCTAAAGTAGCAAAGTAGTAATGCGAGAAGCCTAAGATTTCTTTATCAGGGGTTCAACTCCTCTCTTTAGTTGTGGATCTTTTATTTCTAATAAAATCTTTATTTTTTGTTATACCTGTATTACTAGGTGTAGCCTTGTTAACTTTAGTTGAGCGTAAGGTTTTAGGCTACATGCAGTTGCGTAAGGGGCCAAAAATTGTTGGGCCTTTTGGGTTACTTCAACCTATAGCGGACGGGGTGAAGTTGTTAGTAAAGGAGACCTTAAAGCCTTCGAGTGCGTCTTCTTTTCTGTTTATATTTGCCCCTATATTGTTTTTAGGTATAGCGTTAGTTCTGTGGTCTTTTATTCCTATAAGTGGGTACAGGGTGCTAAACATAAAACTTTCGTTAATTATAGTAATAGGCTTATCAAGGCTATCGGTTTATTCTTTATTAGGGTCTGGGTGGTCGTCAAATTCTAATTATTCGTTTTTAGGGGCGGTTCGGGCAGTAGCTCAGACGATTTCTTATGAAATTAGGTTAGGGTTAATTCTTTTAAGTGTAGTAGTTTTTTCAGGTGGTTTTAGATTAAAGGTAATTGAATCTTCACAAGAGGGTTCGTGACTGGGAATGGGGGTTTTTCCTCTTTTTATAGTGTGGGTTATATCTACACTAGCAGAAACTAAACGTGCTCCTTTTGATTTAACGGAAGGTGAGTCCGAAATAGTTTCAGGTTATAAAGTAGAATACTCTGGAGGCCCTTTTGCCCTTTTTTTTATAGCAGAATACTCCAAAATTATATTTATGAACCTATTAAGGGTTGTAATCTTTTTGGGAGGTGGAAGCCCATTAAAAGAAGTTTTCCCGCTTGACGTAATTCTTGTTGGAATAAAGAGAGGTTTTTTAGTAGTGGTCTTTTTATGGGTGCGGGCCTCTTACCCTCGTTTTCGATATGATCAGCTAATGTACTTAACGTGAAAGAAGTATTTGCCCTTAAGTCTCTGTTTTTTTGTGTTCTTCGTAGTTTTGATACTTATACTAAAATATTTACCTCCGGGGTTATACTATTAGGTGAACTTGTTCCGTTTGAAAGGACATCTAGCTGATAATTAGATTGAAGAGGGTTAAAATCCCTCCGGGTTCTGTGCATCGAAAAGTTTTAATATTATTGATTTGTAAAATTATTTTAAGTACAGTGGTTGTAATAAGAAGTCACCATTGATTTACTGTTTGGGTGGGGTTAGAGATGAAAACATTGTCGATCCTCCCTTTATTATGTTTCCAATTCTCTCCTCGGAATGTAGAATCAACTATAAAGTATTTTCTTATTCAGTCTTTTAGAGCAGGAATAATTTTAAATTTAGCTTTAGTTCAGGCCTGAGTTTACTCATCTTGGAGTGTAAATCAAGAAGTGAGGCCCCTTTTATCTTCTTTTTTTGTTATGGCTTTAGGCCTAAAGTTAGGGTTGTTCCCGTGTCATCATTGGTTTCCGGATGTGATCCAAGGGGCGGGGTTTTTGCAAGGTTTGTTACTTTCTACTTGGCAGAAGGTAGCCCCGCTCATAGTCCTAAGTTATTTAGCTGGAAAAGAAAAAAGTGAAGTGCTAACGTTAATGGGTGGAGCCTCGGTTTTAGTTGGTGGATGAGGAGGTTTAAACCAGACCCAAACTCGAAAGATCTTGGCATTTTCGTCTATAGCGCACATAGGGTGGGTTTATAGTGTCATGTCTTTTTCCTTAGAGGCTGGGTATGTAATGTTCTTAGTTTATGTAATTATTAATTCTGGTGTTTTCTTATTAGGAAAAAAGCATTATCTTTCTTCTTTAGCTTCTTTTGGTCGCCTGCTAAGCTATAGCCCGCTAAGAGGGGTTGGGGTGATGTTAGGGGTTCTATCGTTAGGAGGTTTACCTCCTTTGTTTGGGTTTTTAATTAAGTTTTTGGCTTTAAATTGTTTAATACAGAAAAGTGCTTACTTTATTAGGGCTGTTTTAGTGGCAGGAAGTTTGATTAGGTTATTTTTTTACTTGCGGATAGTTTTTAATAGTGCTTTAGTGTTTTTTCCTCAGCATTCTGTAAGGATAATTACTTTTCGGAGAGCGATAAAAAGAAGTAAGAAAGGTGCGAGCTATTTTACTGCTCTGAGGTTTTTAATTAGTCTAAATTGTTTTGGTCTGGCGTGTTGTCCTTTATTTGTATCATTTTTGAAAAAATAAGTATATATAATAAAATTTTAATAATTAGTTTAATTTAATATTTCTAAGTTGGTATAAAGATTTTTTATTAAGGTTATCAAAATATTGATATAAACAAACTATTTAAAGTATTGTTAAAAGAAATTTAATTTTTAAACTATAGAGAAAGTACTGTAAAGGAAAATTGAAATAATTTGAAAAAGAAAAAACTAATAAAGAAAGGGTTAATCCCTGTACCTTTTGTATAATGGTCTAGCAAGAAAATAAAAGGTAGTTTTGTTTCCCGAAGTTGGTCGAGCTAGTGTATTCTATTTTTAGATTTAATCTTTTACTGTTGCAGCAGTAAGGTATGAGTATACATTAGGTGTGAAATGCTAATCGTGTCCAATTATAGCTGGTTCTTCAAGAAATTAATTTGAGTTAAGCTAAAAAATTTTATTTGATTTGTATTCCTTTTTGGGAAATATAAGAGAGAAAAATAAAATTTTTATGGTCAGACTAATAGGGATAAGCTTATTAGTCAAGAAGAAAAAACTTTACTTATTAATTAAAAACAATATAAAATAAATGCGTTACTGAGATAAAGAAAGTAGGATTAGTAGCATCTATCTTTATAAAAAGCGTTAAAGCTTTTTTATGTTATTTAGCGTAAAAAATTTTGTAGAAAAAGTTTTGAAGTTGTAATTCTTGAGATAAAGAAAGTAGGATTAGTAGCATCTATCTTTATAAAAAGCGTTAAAGCTTTTTTATGTTATTTAGCGTAAAAAATTTTGTAGAAAAAGTTTTGAAGTTGTAATTCTTATTGAAGAATTTTATGGGTTTAAAAGATAAATTGTTAGAATTAGTAAGAGAATAAAGATTTTTTGGGGCTTAATCACTTCTAACTTTGAAGGAAAAAATTTTTATGATAATCGAGAAAAAGAATTTTTTGGTGTCTTCCAACTCAGGAAATCACATAGTAAATTATAAATTAGAAAAAAGGAACTCGGCAAAACTAAACCTCGCCTGTTTACCAAAAACATCGCCCTTTGAAAAGCTAATCTGAAAAATAAAGGGTCCTGCCTGCCCAGTGACGTAGAGTTAAACGGCCGCGGTATCTTGACCGTGCAAAGGTAGCATAATCATTTGCCTTTTAAACGGAGGCTGGAATGAATGGCAAGACGGGGGTTTAACTGTCTCTTTTCTAATTTCTCCTAAATTAATGTCCTTGTGAAGAAGCAGGGATACGATCGT